ATTATAAAATAGAAAAATAAATTCGAATTCTAAAAATAATTATTGATATATATTTATTATTTAAATACATATTATTGATCTTTTTTTATATCTTAGTTATATTTTTTTATATTCTATGTTATATTTGTTCTATTAGTATATTCTATTTAGTCTATTCTATATAGTAGTATAATATATTAGTATAATATTACTCTATTTTTATTTTCGATTTTAGTATATTTTACATTTTATATATTTAATTCTATATATAATATAGAATTTCTAATTTTTTATATAGATATCGATTTAATAGATAGATTTAATAGATTTAATATAGATTTAATTTATTAAAATTTAGATTTAGTTTAGAGTTCTACATAGAATCTAATAATTAGATAATTAGAGTGAAAATCTTTTTATGCATTTTTATATATTATCATTATATAAATGATATGTTATAAGTCTAGATAATTAGAATGAAACTTTGTTTTTTAGACTAAATAATTCGAATTAGCTTCGAATTCGAAATAGAAATGAATGGAATAATTAGTTCTAGCTATTCTACTATAAAATAGATAATTAATAATGAATAAATTCAATTTGACTTTTCCTTTTTTTAGTTATCTTATTATGGTTATATAGGATAGTCTAATGGCTAATAAAAGGATAAGAATCAAAATGAAATTAAAGAAATCAAAATGAAATTAAAGAAAAAAGAAAAGATGCAACCCATAGAAATGAAATCCAGATCATAATGAGAGACTCCTTTCTTTTGTTTTCATTAATAAAGGCGGAAGCTAAGACGAAAAAAAAAGAATCGACCGTTCGAGTATTCCACCAAATTGCCTGAGAAAACTGAGAGTAAGAGGGGCATATATATGTTATGGAATAGCCATCTATATTGAATTGCGAATACAGAAATGATAAAATAGTTTCTGATTGGACCAAATAAATACGGGTCTCCGATAGAGACGAAAGAAGATAAACAAACAAGAAATCAAATAGGTAAAGACCCTTCGATATAAGAATCAGTATCTATATCTACTAAATTCAACGGTTTCACATAAAAAGAAAGAAAATAAATAAATGAAAGAAAGGGGGAAGGAAGGGCATCCTAATGAGATCCTAATCTCAAGACACAAAGGGGATATGGCGAAATTGGTAGACGCTACGGACTTAATTGGATTGGATTGAGCCTTGGTATGGAAACCTACTAAGTGATAACTTTCAAATTCAGAGAAACCCTGGAATGAAAAATGGGCAATCCTGAGCCAAATCCTATTATTTTACGAAAATAAACAAAGGTTCAGCAAGCGAGAATAATAAAAAAAGGATAGGTGCAGAGACTCAATGGAAGCTATTCTAACAAATGGGGTTGACTGTTGGTAAAGGAATCCTTATATCGAAACTCCAGAAAGGATGCAAGATATACCTATATAAAATAAATAGGTATACTAATGAAGAAAATAGGTATACTAATGAAAAACTATTTAAAAAAAGAAAAGACGACCCGAACCCGTATTTTCTTTTTTTTTTTTTTTTATATGCAAAATCAATTTATATGAAAAAAAAAAAGAATTGTTGTGAATCGATTCCAAGTTGAAGAAAGAATCGAATAGAATATTCATTAATCAAATCATTCACTCCATAGTCTGATAAATCTTTTGAAAAACTGATTAACCGGACGAGAATAAAGATAGAGTCCCGTTCTACATGTCAATATCAATACCGACAACAATGAAATTTATAGTAAGAGGAAAATCCGTCGACTTTAAAAATCGTGAGGGTTCAAGTCCCTCTATCCCCAACCCCAAAAAGCCCGTTTGCTATCTATTTATTTTATCCTACCCTTTTTGTTAGTGGTTCAAAGTTCCTTATGTTTCTCATTCATCCTACTCTTTTCCATTTTACAACCGTATCCTAGCAGAATTTTGTTCTCTTATCACAAGTCTTGTGATATATTGTCATATATATATATGATATACGTACAAATCAACACTCTTGACCTATTTGAATGATTCATAATCCATATGATTACTCATATGGAAATTCCCAAAGTCTTCCTTTTGAAGATCCAAGAAATTCCCGTTCGAGACTTTTAATTTAATACTTTTTCGTTTTTTTGTTTTCATTTTAAATTGACATAGACCCAAGTCATCTAGTATTATGAGGATAATGCGTCGGTAATGGTCGGGATAGCTCAGTTGGTAGAGCAGAGGACTGAAAATCCTCGTGTCACCAGTTCAAATCTGGTTCCTGGCATATGATTAATTTGTATGAGTATCTACTATCCAAATTAATTGATATGGATCGACATAATACATACTTATCTAGCTAGGTCTCTAGAAGTAAACCCTCCCTTTTTTTTTTTTCTATTTTGTATTTATTTTATATTTTTTAGATGAGCAAAGAGTCTATTATTATTAGAATGTAGTAAAAGAAAAAATTTGATTATCTTTCCTCTTCTTTTTTATTTGTTTACGCCGTGGCTCCTCACATTCAAAACGAATCTTAATACTTC